GCTAGCGTAGCTTAACCAAAGCAGAGTACTGAAGATGCTAAGATGGACCCTGAAAAGTCCCGCAGGCACAAAAGCTTGGTCCTGACTTTACTAACAACTCTGATCAAACTTACACATGCAAGTATCCGCATCCCAGTGAAAATGCCCCCCGCCCCCCGTCCGGAAATAGGGAGTTGGTATCAGGCACACAAATTTGTAGCCCATGACACCTAGCTTTGCCACGCCCCCAAGGGAATTCAGCAGTGATAAACATTAAGCCATAAGTGAAAACTTGACTTAGTCATGATCTAAAGAGTCGGTAAAACTCGTGCCAGCCACCGCGGTTATACGAGAGACCCAAGTTGTTAGCCAACGGCGTAAAGGGTGGTTAGAACTATAAACATTAAACTGAGACCGAACACCTTCAAGGCTGTTATACGCTTCCGAAGCAACGAAGAACAATAACGAAAGTAGCCTCACTAACTCGAACCCACGAAAGCTAGGACACAAACTGGGATTAGATACCCCACTATGCCTACCCCTAAACACGATATGAAACTACGTACATATCCGCCTGGTTACTACGAGCATTAGCTTAAAACCCAAAGGACTTGGCGGTGCTTTAAAACCATCTAGAGGAGCCTGTTTTAAAACCGATACTCCCCGTTCAACCTCACCCCTCCTTGTTTTAACCGCCTATATACCACCGTCGTCAGCCTACCCTGTGAAGGACAAATAGTAGACAAAATTGGCACAGCCAAAAACGTCAGGTCGAGGTGTAGCGAATGGAGGGGGACAAAATGGGCTACATTCTCTGCCTAGAGAACACGAAAGATGTGCTGAAATGCACACCCGAAGGAGGATTTAGCAGTAAGCAAGAAATAGAGTGTCATGCTGAAACCGGCTATGAAGCGCGCACACACCGCCCGTCACTCTCCCCAAACTCTTAATTTAAAAATAACTAATAAGCCACCAAAAGAAAAGGGGAGGCAAGTCGTAACATGGTAAGTGTACCGGAAGGTGCACTTGGAAAAACCGGAGCATAGCTTAACAGCTTAAAGCACCTCCCTTACACCGAGTTGACGCCCGTGCAAATCGAGCTGCCCCGACACCTAACAGCTAGCCCCCACCCCCACCCACAACAAACCACTATAAATACCCCCTAAGATACTTAACTAAACAAAACAAATCATTTTACCACCCTAGTATAGGAGATAGAAAAGGAACTAGGAGCTATAGATAAAGTACCGCAAGGGAACGCTGAAAGAGAAATGAAACAACCCAGTAAAGTAAAAAAAAGCAGAGATTACACCTCGTACCTTTTGCATCATGATTTAGCTAGTATAATTAGGCAAAGAGCACTTTAGTCTAACACCCCGAAACTGAATGAGCTACTCCAAGACAGCCTTTATAGGGCACATCCGTCTCTGTGGCAAAAGAGTGGAAAGAGCTTTGAGTAGAGGTGATAAACCTACCGAGTTCAGTTATAGCTGGTTGCCCGAGAACTGAGTATAAGCTCAGCCTTTTGGCTTCTTAACTCCATAACTATTTATATTAACCCGACTTTAAGAAACCAAAAGAGTTAATCAAAGGGGGTACAGCCCCTTTGATACAAGAAACAACTTTTAACAGGAGGATAAGGATTATAAAAATTAAGGCACCGCGCTTAAGTAGGCTTAGAAGCAGCCACCACAAGAAAGCGTTAAAGCTCTAGCACATCCCTGCCACAAATACCAATAAAACACTCCTAACCCCTTCCCCTACCGGGCTTTTCTATGCTCCCATAGAAGAAATTATGCTAAAATGAGTAATAAGGGGCCGACCCCCTCCAAGCACAAGTGTACATCAGAACGAACCCCCACCGAAATTCAACGGACCCAACCAAAGAGGGAAATAAATATTAAACTCACAACAAGAAAAACATTTAACACTTCTCCGTTACCCCTACACTGGTGTGCCAAATAGGAAAGACTAAAAGAAAAAGAAGGAACTCGGCAAACTCAAAGCCTCGCCTGTTTACCAAAAACATCGCCTCTTGCTTCAGTGAATAAGAGGTCACGCCTGCCCTGTGACTATATGTTTAACGGCCGCGGTATTTTGACCGTGCAAAGGTAGCGCAATCACTTGTCCTTTAAATGTGGACCTGTATGAATGGCATAACGAGGGCTTAGCTGTCTCCTTTCTCAAGTCAATGAACTTGATCTCCCCGTGCAGAAGCGGGGATAAAACCATAAGACGAGAAGACCCTATGGAGCTTTAGACAAAAAACAGCCCCTGTCAATAAACCCTAACCAAAGGAAATAAACCTAGTGAACCTGTTTTAATGTCTTTGGTTGGGGCGACCGCGGGGTAACAAAAAACCCCCATGTGGAATGAAAATACCCTTTTTAAAACCAAGAGTCACCACTCTAGGATACAGAACATCTGACCAATAATGATCCGGCTAAAGCCGATTAACGAACCGAGTTACCCTAGGGATAACAGCGCAATCCTCTTTTAGAGTCCATATCGACAAGAGGGTTTACGACCTCGATGTTGGATCAGGACATCCTAATGGTGCAGCCGCTATTAAAGGTTCGTTTGTTCAACGATTAAAGTCCTACGTGATCTGAGTTCAGACCGGAGTAATCCAGGTCAGTTTCTATCTATGAAGTACCTTTTTCCAGTACGAAAGGACCGAAAAAGAGGGGCCAATGTCCAAACAAGCCCCACTCTCACTTGCTGAATCCAGCTCAAGCAAATAAGAGAGTACAAAACTGAGTCAAAGAACATGACATGTTAGTGTGGCAGAGCCCGGTATTGCAAAAGCCTTAAACCCTTCGAACAGAGGTTCAACTCCTCTCCCTAACTATGACTACAATACTAATTACCCACTTAATTCATCCCCTAACCATTATTGTCCCCGTTCTACTAGCCGTAGCCTTCTTAACATTAATTGAACGAAAAGTTTTAGGTTACATGCAATTACGAAAGGGACCCAATATCGTAGGACCTTATGGACTCCTCCAACCCATCGCTGACGGCGTTAAACTTTTCATCAAAGAGCCTGTCCGACCGTCTACCTCCGCTCCCATCCTATTCATTATTGCCCCTACACTAGCCCTTACCCTCGCCATAATAATATGAACACCAATGCCTCTCCCCTACCCCATCCTTGACTTAAACCTAGCCATTCTATTTGTTCTAGCTATCTCTAGCTTGGCAGTCTACTCTATTCTAGGCTCCGGATGAGCCTCCAACTCAAAATATGCCCTTATAGGATCCCTACGAGCAGTTGCACAAATAATCTCATACGAAGTAAGTCTAGGACTAATCCTTTTATCATTGATTATTTTTACAGGCAACTTTACCCTACAAACATTTAACATCACCCAGGAAAGCATTTGACTTATCATCCCAACATGACCCCTCGCAGCAATATGATACATCTCCACGCTAGCCGAAACAAACCGAGCCCCCTTTGACCTAACAGAGGGGGAGTCCGAACTGGTGTCTGGGTTCAATGTTGAATATGCAGGAGGCCCCTTTGCCCTATTCTTTCTGGCAGAATATGCCAACATCCTCTTAATAAACACACTCTCCACAATCCTATTCCTAGGAGCCTTACATATACCCGCTCTTCCAGAACTGACCTCTATCAATTTGATATCAAAAACAGCCATTTTATCCCTCATCTTCCTATGAGCCCGAGCCTCCTACCCACGATTCCGATATGACCAGCTAATACACCTCACATGAAAAAACTTCCTACCACTTACATTAGCATTCATTATCTGACATCTTGCACTCCCAACTACAATAGCAGGCCTTCCCCCTCAAATATAAAAGGAACTGTGCCTGAAACAAAGGACCACTTTGATAGAGTGAATCATGAGGGTTAAATTCCCTCCAGCTCCTTAGAAAGAAGGGACTTGAACCCAACCCGGAGAGATCAAAACTCTCAGTGCTTCCACTACACCACTTTCTAGTAAAGTCAGCTAAATAAGCTTTTAGGCCCATACCCTAAAAATGGAGGTTAAAATCCCCCCTTTACAAATGAACCCTTATATCACCGCCTCCCTTTTATTTGGTCTGCTGTTAGGTACAACTATTACAACTACCAGCACACACTGACTAATTGCATGAATGGGCCTAAAAATCAACACCCTAGCTATTATTCCCCTAATAGCCCAACAACACCGCCCACGAGCAATTGAAGCCACTACAAAATACTTCTTAACTCAAGCTGCCGCAGCAGCAACCCTTCTCCTCGCGGCCACAACCAACGCCTGAATAACAGGCCAATGAGAACTACAGCAAGCTACCCACCCAGTCCCAACAACCATAATCACCATTGCATTAGCCTTAAAAATTGGACTAGCCCCACTCCACACCTGACTCCCAGAAGTAATACAAGGACTAGACCTTACAACTGGACTTATCCTGGCCACATGACAAAAAATCGCACCATTCTCCCTTCTACTACAAATTCAACCCAATAACCAAACACTCTTAATCCTCCTCGCCATCCTCTCCATACTTGTCGGCGGATGAGGAGGCCTAAATCAAACCCAAGTACGTAAAATTCTAGCCTACTCCTCCATCGCCCACCTAGGCTGAATAGTCATTATTCTTCAATTCTCCCCAACCCTAGCTGTAATAACCCTAGCACTTTACATCATCATAACATCCTCCACCTTCCTTGCTTTCATGATAAACAAAACCACAACAATTGGAACCTTAACAATCTCATGAGCCAAAACCCCAATCATTTCATCCCTAATACCCTTAATCCTTCTGTCATTAGGGGGTTTACCCCCACTAACTGGTTTCATACCTAAATGACTTATCCTCCAAGAACTTACAAAACAAGACCTAGGCATAACAGCCACATTAGCAGCCCTTAGCGCCCTACTAAGTCTTTATTTCTATCTACGCCTATCCTACGCTATAACCCTAACCATCTCACCAAACAACCTAACAGGTACACTACCCTGACGTACCCAAACAAACAAAAAAACATTACCAACCGCTATCTTATTATCCTCTTCCATTCTCCTCCTCCCCTTAACCCCCGAAGTACTTACACTCTTTAACACATAAGAGACTTAGGTTAACACCAGACCAAGAGCCTTCAAAGCTCTCAGTGGAAGTGAAAATCTTTCAGTCCCTGATAAGACTTGCAAGCCATTATCTCACATCTTCTGCATGCAAAACAGACACTTTAATTAAGCTAAAGCCTTAACTAGATAGACAGGCCTCGATCCTGCAAACTCTTAGTTAACAGCTAAGCGCCCAAAACCAACGAGCTTCCATCTAACTTTCCCCGCCTAGCAAAAGCAAAAGGCGGGGAAAGCCCCGGCAGACGTCAATCTGCTTCTTTAGATTTGCAATCTAACATGTAACACCCCAGGGCTGATAGAAAGAGGACTTAAACCTCTGTATATGGGGCTACAAACCACCGCTTAACCCTCAGCCATTCTACCTGTGGCAATCACACGCTGATTTTTCTCAACCAATCACAAAGACATCGGCACCCTATACCTAGTTTTTGGTGCCTGAGCCGGAATAGTAGGCACAGCACTAAGTCTTCTTATTCGGGCCGAACTCAGTCAACCCGGCGCACTCTTGGGCGATGACCAGATCTACAATGTAATCGTTACAGCCCATGCATTCGTAATGATTTTCTTTATAGTAATACCAATCATGATTGGAGGCTTTGGGAACTGATTAGTTCCCCTTATAATCGGAGCCCCAGACATGGCCTTCCCCCGAATAAACAACATAAGCTTCTGACTGCTTCCCCCATCCTTCCTCCTTCTACTCGCATCCTCTGGAGTAGAAGCCGGAGCGGGTACGGGCTGAACGGTTTACCCACCCCTAGCAGGAAATCTTGCCCACGCAGGAGCTTCTGTAGACCTCACCATCTTCTCCCTTCATCTTGCAGGGGTCTCCTCTATTCTAGGGGCAATCAACTTCATCACAACTATCATCAACATGAAGCCCCCAGCAATCTCACAATACCAAACACCTCTTTTCGTGTGAGCCGTTTTAATTACTGCTGTACTTCTCCTGCTCTCTCTTCCAGTCCTTGCAGCAGGGATCACAATACTTCTCACTGACCGAAACCTAAATACAACCTTCTTTGACCCAGCAGGAGGAGGGGACCCCATCCTGTACCAACACTTATTCTGATTCTTTGGGCACCCTGAAGTCTACATTCTAATTCTCCCTGGCTTCGGAATAATTTCACATATCGTAGCCTACTACTCGGGCAAAAAGGAACCATTCGGCTACATGGGCATGGTCTGAGCTATGATGGCCATCGGTCTTCTTGGCTTTATTGTATGAGCCCATCACATGTTTACAGTCGGCATGGACGTAGACACCCGAGCCTACTTTACCTCCGCCACAATAATTATTGCCATCCCAACAGGAGTCAAAGTATTTAGCTGACTTGCAACCTTGCATGGAGGATCAATTAAATGAGAAACCCCTATACTATGAGCCCTCGGCTTCATCTTCCTATTTACAGTGGGTGGCCTAACCGGAATTGTCCTGGCCAACTCATCCCTAGACATTGTGTTACACGACACCTACTACGTAGTTGCCCATTTCCACTATGTCCTCTCCATGGGTGCTGTATTTGCAATTATGGGTGCATTCGTACACTGATTCCCACTATTTTCAGGATACACACTCCACAGCACTTGAACTAAAATCCACTTCGGAGTAATGTTTATTGGTGTCAACCTAACCTTCTTCCCTCAACACTTCCTTGGTCTAGCTGGAATACCTCGACGATACTCCGACTACCCCGACGCCTACGCCCTATGAAACTCCGTCTCCTCAATTGGCTCAATAGTCTCTCTAGTGGCAGTAATTATGTTCCTCTTTATCCTCTGAGAAGCCTTCACCGCTAAGCGAGAAGTCCAATCAGTTGAACTAACAATGACAAATGTAGAATGACTACACGGGTGCCCTCCTCCTTACCACACATTTGAAGAGCCCGCCTTCGTCCAAACTCAAACCTCTATCCGAGAAAGGGAGGAATCGAACCCCCGTAAACTGGTTTCAAGCCAGCTACAAAACCACTCTGTCACTTTCTTCATAAGACTCTAGTAAAATGGCAATTACACTACTTTGTCAAGGTAGAATTGTGGGTTAAACCCCCACGTGTCTTATTATTAATGGCACATCCTTCACAACTAGGGTTTCAAGATGCAGCTTCACCAGTAATAGAAGAACTCCTTCACTTCCACGACCATGCTCTAATAATCGTATTCCTTATTAGCACATTAGTACTTTACATTATTGTTGCTATAGTCTCCACCAAACTAACTAACAAATACATTCTAGACTCTCAAGAGATTGAAATTATCTGAACTATCCTACCAGCTATTATTCTTATCCTCATTGCCCTCCCTTCCCTCCGAATTCTTTACCTAATAGACGAAATCAACGACCCCCATCTAACAATTAAAGCCATAGGCCACCAATGATACTGAAGCTATGAATATACAGACTATAGCGACCTAGCCTTTGACTCATACATAGTCCCCACACAAGACCTGGCCCCCGGCCAATTCCGCCTTTTAGAAACTGACCATCGAATGGTTGTTCCAGTGGACTCCCCCATTCGTATCCTAGTCTCAGCAGAAGATGTCCTCCACTCCTGAGCCGTCCCCTCTCTAGGTGTAAAAATGGATGCCGTACCCGGCCGTCTAAACCAAACAGCCTTTATCCTGTCCCGACCTGGTGTTTTCTATGGCCAATGCTCTGAAATCTGCGGAGCTAACCACAGCTTCATACCAATCGTTGTTGAAGCCGTCCCCCTAGAACACTTTGAAAACTGGTCCTCACTAATGCTCGAAGATGCCTCACTAAGAAGCTAAAACGGACACAGCGTTAGCCTTTTAAGCTAAAAATGGTGCCTACCAAACACCCTTAGTGAAATGCCTCAACTCAACCCCGCACCTTGATTCCTCATTATGGTCTTCTCTTGATGTGTATTCTTAATCTTCCTCCCTCCAAAAATCATAGCTCACTTATTCCCAAATGAGCCCTCCTCCCAAAACACTTGCCCCAAAGAAATCAAACCCTGACCCTGAACATGACACTAAGCTTCTTCGACCAATTTTTAAGCCCCACCGCCTTTGGTATCCCCCTGATTGCCCTCGCTCTCCTGCTACCTTGAACCCTCTTCCCCACACCAACCAACCGTTGAACCAACAATCGTCTTTTAACACTCCAAAGCCAATTTATTAATCGATTTACTCAACAACTGCTCCTCCCACTAAACATAGGAGGGCACAAGTGAGCCCTTATATTCGCCTCACTAATAGTGTTCCTAATCACCATTAACATACTAGGACTCCTTCCATACACATTCACCCCTACTACACAACTTTCCGTAAATATAGCCTTAGCTGTACCCCTATGACTCGCAACAGTAATCATCGGAATACGAAACAACCCAACAGCAGCCCTAGGCCACCTTCTTCTAGAAGGTACCCCCAACGCTCTAATCCCCGTCCTAATTATTATCGAAACTGTCAGCCTCTTTATCCGACCTTTAGCACTAGGAGTTCGACTGACCGCTAACCTCACAGCAGGCCACCTGTTAATTCAATTAATCGCCACAGCAGCTTTCGTACTCCTCCCCCTTATACCAACTGTTGCCATTCTAACATCAACCCTATTATTCCTCCTGACACTTCTAGAAGTTGCCGTCGCAATAATCCAAGCCTATGTTTTCGTACTTCTTCTAAGCCTCTACCTACAAGAAAACGTTTAATGGCCCATCAAGCACACCCATACCACATAGTAGACCCAAGCCCATGACCTCTAACAGGAGCAGTCGCTGCCCTTCTTCTTACATCCGGCCTAGCCATTTGATTCCACTTTAACTCAACTATCCTAATAACCCTAGGACTAGTCCTACTTTTACTCACAATACTTCAATGATGACGAGACATTGTACGAGAAGGCACATTCCAAGGCCACCATACCCCTCCTGTCCAAAAAGGCCTTCGATACGGAATAATTCTATTCATTACCTCCGAAGTATTTTTCTTCCTTGGCTTCTTCTGAGCATTCTACCACTCAAGCCTAGCCCCCACTCCTGAATTGGGAGGCTGCTGACCCCCTACAGGCATTATTCCCCTAAATCCCTTCGAAGTTCCCCTCCTAAACACAGCAGTCCTACTGGCATCAGGAGTTACCGTAACCTGAGCTCACCACAGCATTATAGAAGGGGAGCGAAAACAAGCAATCCAATCCCTCACCCTAACAATCCTTCTAGGTTTCTACTTTACATTCCTACAAGCAATAGAGTATTATGAAGCCCCCTTCACAATCGCAGATGGTGTTTACGGCTCAACCTTCTTCGTCGCCACCGGCTTCCACGGCCTTCACGTCATCATCGGATCGACCTTCTTAGCCGTATGTCTGCTACGACAAATCCGATTCCACTTCACCTCCGAACACCACTTTGGCTTCGAAGCAGCCGCCTGATACTGACACTTTGTAGATGTTGTCTGATTATTCTTATACATCTCAATCTACTGATGAGGCTCATAATCTTTCTAGTATAAAGTCAGTACCTGTGACTTCCAATCACCCAGTCTTGGTTAAACTCCAAGGAAAGATAATGAACTTACTAACAACAATATTAATTATTACCACAGCTTTATCCCTCATCTTAATGACCGTCTCATTCTGACTCCCCGCCCTTTCACCAGACTACCAGAAATTATCACCATATGAATGTGGCTTCGACCCCCTAGGATCAGCCCGACTCCCCTTCTCACTACGCTTCTTCTTAGTCGCAATTCTATTCCTCCTTTTCGACTTAGAAATCGCCCTTCTCCTCCCCCTCCCTTGAGGAGATCAACTCCCATCCCCCACCCTGACACTTATATGGACCTCCGCCCTTCTAATTCTCCTCACAATTGGCCTAGCCTACGAATGACTCCAAGGAGGCCTTGAATGAGCCGAATAGGTAATTAGTTTAATTAAAACATTTGATTTCGGCTCAAAAAACTATGGTTAAAGTCCATAATTAACCTGATGACCCTCATCCAACTCTCATTCACCTCAGTCTTCTTCCTGGGACTATTCGGCCTTGCATTCTACCGAGTCCACCTTCTATCTGCACTCTTATGTCTTGAAAGCATAATATTAGCCCTATTCCTCGCACTTTCAACATGGAGCCTACAAATATCCTCCACCAGTTTTTCAGCCGCACCATTACTCCTTCTAGCATTCTCAGCATGTGAAGCTGGTGTAGGACTAGCTTTAATAGTCGCCACAGCCCGTACCCACGGATCAGATCACCTACAAAACCTAAACCTCCTACAATGCTAAAAATCCTAATCCCAACCACCATACTTATCCTAGCAGCATGATTAACACCCCCTAAATGATTATGACCCTCTTCGCTCCTTAACAGTCTTCTAATTGCTCTTACCAGCCTACTATGGCTAAAAAACGCCTCTGAAACAGGGTGAACCTTCCTCAACCCCTACTTGGCCACTGACCCACTATCAACCCCCCTTTTAATCCTCTCATGCTGACTCCTTCCTCTAATAATCCTAGCCAGCCAAAACCACACATCTCACGAACCAATTAACCGTCAACGAATGTATATCATACTTCTTGCCTCCCTGCAATTCTTCCTGATCCTTGCCTTCTCCGCCACAGAAATGATCATGTTTTACGTAATATTTGAAGCCACTCTAATCCCCACCTTGATCCTCATTACTCGCTGAGGAAACCAAGCAGAACGTCTTAACGCAGGTACATACTTCCTTTTCTATACCCTAGCAGGCTCTCTACCCCTCCTCATCGCACTACTACTCTTACAAAACTCTAACGGGTCCCTATCCCTCCTTATACTACCCCACTTAGGCCAACTTGAATTAACATCATATGCAGATAAAATCTGATGGGCAGGATGTATCCTGGCATTCCTAGTTAAAATACCCCTTTACGGAGTTCACCTTTGACTACCCAAAGCTCACGTAGAAGCCCCCATTGCAGGATCTATAGTACTAGCCGCTGTACTACTAAAACTAGGAGGCTACGGCATAATACGAATTTTAGTCACCCTAGACCCCTTAACCAAAGAACTCAGCTACCCATTCATTGTCTTAGCCCTCTGAGGCGTGATTATAACTGGCTCCATCTGTATACGTCAAACAGACCTAAAATCATTAATTGCCTACTCATCAGTCAGCCACATAGGACTGGTAGTTGGAGGTATTCTCATCCAAACTCCCTGAGGATTCACCGGCGCACTAATCCTTATGATTGCTCATGGATTAACATCATCCGCCTTATTCTGTCTAGCTAATACTAGCTACGAGCGCACACACAGCCGAACTATACTACTTGCTCGAGGTATGCAAATAATACTCCCTCTAATAGCAGCCTGATGATTCATCGCAAGTCTCGCCAATTTAGCACTACCGCCCCTTCCCAACTTAATAGGAGAACTAATAATTATTACCTCCCTATTCAATTGATCCCCCTGAACAATTGGCCTTACTGGACTAGGCACACTTATTACTGCCGGCTACTCGCTCTATATATTCCTCATAACCCAGCGAGGACCCGCCCCCAACCACCTCCTAGCTCTCGAACCCTCACACACCCGAGAGCACCTTCTTATTGCCCTCCACCTCCTCCCACTAATCTTAATTATTACAAAACCAGAACTAATCTGAGGGTGAACTGCCTGTAGACATAGTTTAATCAAAACATTAGATTGTGATTCTAAAAACAGAGGTTAAACCCCTCTTGTCCACCGAAAGAGGTTCGCAACAATGAAGACTGCTAATCTTCATCCCCCTCGGTTAAACTCCGGGGCTCATTCGACCCAGCTTTTAAAGGATAATAGCTAATCCGTTGGTCTTAGGAACCAAAAACTCTTGGTGCAACTCCAAGTAAAAGCTATGCACTCCACTCCTCTAATTATAACATCTACCCTAATTATTATTTTTGCACTACTCATTTACCCAGTTTTAACAACCTTTTCCCCAAAACCACAAAACCCAAACTGAGCACTCATCCAGGTGAAAACAGCAGTAAAATACGCCTTCCTCGTCAGCCTCCTGCCCCTGTGCCTCCACCTTAACGAAGGAACTGAGTCCATCATCACTAACTTAAACTGAATAAACACCCTCACCTTTGACATCAACATCAGCCTTAAATTCGACTCCTACTCAATTATCTTTACCCCAGTAGCACTATACGTAACCTGATCCATTTTAGAATTTGCATCCTGATACATACACTCAGACCCATTCATAAACCGATTCTTTAAGTACCTTCTAATCTTCCTAATCGCAATAATCATTCTTGTCACCGCCAATAACATATTTCAACTCTTCATCGGCTGAGAGGGAGTTGGTATCATATCATTCCTTCTTATCGGCTGATGATACGCACGAGCAGACGCTAATACAGCTGCCCTACAAGCAGTCATCTATAACCGAGTCGGAGACATTGGATTAATTATTGCTATAGCCTGAATAGCCACCCACCTAAACTCCTGAGAACTACAACAAATCTTCTTTTCCACTAAAAACATAGACATAACCCTCCCATTAATTGCCCTGATCTTAGCCGCAACAGGCAAATCAGCTCAATTCGGCCTTCACCCGTGACTTCCTTCTGCAATAGAAGGTCCTACACCGGTCTCTGCCCTACTCCACTCTAGCACTATAGTTGTTGCAGGAATCTTCTTAATAATCCGTATCTCCCCCCTCTTAGAAACCAACCCAACAGCCCTCACACTCTGCCTATGCCTAGGAGCCCTAACCACCCTATTTACCGCTACCTGCGCCTTAACCCAAAACGATATCAAAAAAATTGTAGCTTTCTCAACCTCCAGTCAACTAGGCCTAATGATAGTCACCATCGGCCTAAATCAACCCCAACTTGCCTTCCTGCACATCTGCACTCACGCTTTTTTCAAAGCCATATTATTCTTGTGCTCCGGGTCTATTATTCACAGCTTAAATGATGAACAAGACATCCGAAAAATGGGAGGAATACACCACTTGACCCCTGTTACCTCTTCATGCCTAACAATTGGCAGCTTAGCCCTGACCGGAACCCCCTTCCTAGCTGGCTTCTTTTCCAAAGATGCCATCATCGAATCTTTAACCACCTCCCAATTAAACGCCTGAGCCCTATGCCTCACCCTCCTAGCAACTTCTTTCACAGCTATCTACAGCCTACGAGTCGTATTCTACGTATCCATAGGCCACCCTCGCTTTAATCCCCTTTCACCAATCAATGAAAATAACCCATCCGTAATTAATCCCATCAAACGACTAGCGTGAGGCAGCATTATTGCTGGCCTATTAATCACCACAAACCTTCTTCCAACAAAAACACCTGTAATATCAATACCCATAGTTGTTAAACTTACTGCTCTTATCGTCACAATCTTGGGACTCCTAATTGCCCTAGAATTAGCTTCCTTAACCTCCAAACAACTTAAACCTACACCACACCTGTCCCCCCACCACTTCTCAAATATACTTGGCTTCTTCCCAACAATTGTACACCGTGCCTCTCCTAAAATTAATCTCATTTTAGGGCAAACAATTGCCACCCAAATTATTGACCTAACCTGACTAGAAAAAGTCGGACCCAAAGCAATTTCATCTATCAACACCCCCCTCATCTCTACCATTAGTAACATCCAACAAGGATCAATCAAGACATACCTTGTCCTCTTCCTCACTACCCTTGCTCTATCAACCCTTGTTCTTCTCACCTAACTGCTCGAAGAGCCCCCCGACCCAACCCCCGCACCAGCTCTAATACTACAAACAACGTTAATAACAAGACCCAGGCCCCCAATAGCAACACTCCCCCACCGCTAGAATACATAAGTGAAACCCCGTCCATATCACCTCGAAAAATTGCATCTCAATCTATCTCTCCAGAAACCCCTCATCAAACCTCTTCATCAAGGACCATATTTGTGTACAAGATACCAAAAACAAAAAAAAAATATCCAAAAAAGAATAAAACCACCTGTCAACCTGTAGACGCCTTAGGATCCTTATCTGCAGACAGCGCTGACGAATAAATAAACACAACCAACATACCCCCCATATAAATCATTAACAATACCAAAGACAAGAAAGTTCCCCCGTGTAAAACTGAAGCCCCACAGCAAAGAAGTGCAACCAGCACCAAATTGAAAACTCCATAAAAAGGAGCAGGATTTGTAGACAACACAATTATCACAACCAACATCCCTAATAAAAGAAAAACAAGCGCATAAAACATAGTTTCTGCCAGGATTTTAACCAGGACCTATGGCGTGAAAAACCATCGTTGTCACTCAACTACAAAAACACTAATGGCCAGCCTACGCAAAACCCACCCCCTACTAAAAATCGTAAACGACATAGTAATTGACCTCCCTACCCCCTCAAACATTTCCGCCTGATGAAACTTTGGCTCCCTACTCGGATTATGCCTTATTGCACAAATCATCACAGGGCTATTCCTTGCAATACACTACACATCCGACATCTCTACCGCCTTCTCATCCGTAGCCCATATTTGCCGAGACGTAAACTACGGCTGACTAATTCGTAATCTACACGCAAACGGTGCCTCATTCTTTTTTATCTGCTTATACTCCCACATCGGCCGAGGTCTCTACTATGGCTCTTACCTAAGTAAAGAAACCTGAAACGTAGGAGTAGTCCTCCTACTTTTAGTAATGGCCACCGCTTTCGTAGGGTACGTTCTTCCATGAGGACAAATATCCTTCTGAGGCGCCACCGTAATTACAAACCTGCTCTCTGCCGTCCCCTACGTAGGAAACACACTCGTTCAATGAGTATGAGGAGGCTTTTCAGTAGACAGCGCCACTCTAACACGATTCTTTGCCTTCCACTTCCTCCTCCCATTTATCGTTGCAGCCGCTGCTATCGTACATCTTATTTTTCTTCACGAAACAGGCTCCAACAACCCCCTAGGACTTAATTCAAACGCAGACAAAATCCCATTCCACCCATACTTCTCTTACAAAGACCTCCTGGGCTTCACAATCATACTCTCAGCCCTCGCAGCCCTCGCCCTATTCTCCCCAAACTACCTCGGAGACCGTGACAACTTCACACCAGCCAATCCTCTTGTCACCCCCGTCCATATTAAGCCAGAATGGTATTTCCTATTTGCATACGCAATCCTACGGTCTATCCCCAATAAGCTAGGAGGGGTTCTGGCCCTTCTTGCCTCAATCTTAATTCTTATAGTAGTTCCTTTCTTACACACCTCCAAACAACGAAGCCTAACATTCCGCCCACTATCACAATTCCTATTCTGAACCCTAATTGCCGACGTAGTCATCCTAACCTGAATTGGAGGCATACCCGTCGAACACCCTTACATTATTATCGGACAAATTGCCTCAGTACTTTACTTCTCCCTCTTCCTGATCTTGATGCCAATAGCCGGTTGACTAGAAAACAAAATACTAAACTAACAAGCATTAGTAGCTCAGACTCAGAGCGTCGGTCTTGTAAACCGAACGTCGGGGGTTAAAATCCCCCCTTATGCTCAAAAAGAAGGGACTTCAACCCCCACCACTGGCTCCCAAAGCCAGCATTCTTAATTAAACTACTTCTTGATAATACATATATGTATTATCCCCATTCATATATATCAAACATTAATATAATGCATAATTAAGACATAGTATTATATATTCACCTATAATATTTTTAACACATAAAGCAAGTACAGGAAATCAAGAATACTAAAAGCATAATTGGGAAATCCTTAAAAGTTATATAAAAAGCTGAACGAAATTTAAGAACGAATAATAAACTCATCAGTCAAGATATACCAGGACCCAACATCCTATAAAATATCAATTATTAATGTAGTAAGAACCGACCATCAGTTGATTTCTCAATACATATTATTATTGAAGGTGAGGGACAATAACAGTGGGGGTTTCACTAAATGAACTATTCCTGGCATTTGGTTCCTATTTCAGGGCCATTAATTGGTTCATTCCTCATTCTTTCATCGACACTGACATAAGTTATTGGTGGAGTTCATCAGTGAGATAATCCCACATGCCGAGCGTTCTCTCCACAGGGGTCAGGTTATTTTTTCTCTTTTTCCTTTCAATTGACATTTCAGAGTGCAGCGCGTCAATGGTTTATCAAGGTTGAACATTTCTTCTTGGTTATGATAATGTTAATTAATGAATCAAGACATCATATAAGAATTACATTACTGATATCAAGGACATAATAATAATACAACTCAACAATCATACAATTTCACCCCCTTCTTCTTTTAAAAAAATTAACGTATACCCCCCCTACCCCCCCAAAAAAATAGGAGAGACCTTTAAGTTTAAACCAACCCTCCACTTAATTAAATACTCATCATATTATTATTATATATTATAATATTATAATAATATAATTATAT